TCCCAAGTTTGTCTATGAAGAGCGGATCTAATTGTATTAGTGTCTATAATTGATTTCTTCTGTGTAATACTAATCGCTAAGGCCTCATTGGTAAGTGCTACAAGATCTCGTGCATTGGAACCCATGGTTATGGACCCGAATTCATTAGTATGGAACATTTTCTTTTCCAAGTGAAATCCCTTAGTATATGAAAGATTGAAAAAGTGCTTTTGTTGTTGTGGAATAAGAAGCCTTCGTATCTTAATGCATGTATTTAATTTATTCGGAACTATTAGAGCGGGATCCACTTTTGGGGGAATATGAGTCGAAGCAATAACAAGAATATTTCTAGTGGAACATCTTTCACAATCCCTGGATAGATAGTTCACTAATAGACCGAGGGATAAGTAATTCGACTCATTCACATCCAGATCATGAATGTTTGGAATCCATATTATGCAAGGAGACATTGCTTTTGCTAATTCGAATTGAAGGGTGATAGAAAATCGGTCTATTTCCGGCATCATATCCATAGTTAGCGCATTCATCAGAGTTAGCAGCTCCGTATCGAGGTCAAGATCGATATCGTCACTAGCATCAATCTCGTCACTATCATCAATATTGTCACTATCATCAATATCGATATCATCAATAAGAAACCCTTTAGGCTTGTTATCCAGGAACTTGTTCAGAAATACCAAAGGAACATAGGAGTTTGTCACTAGGTATTTGACCAAATAGGAGCGTCCAGTTCCTATAGAACCTATCACTAAAATACCCCTAGAGGGGGATAGGGCTAAGCGGAGCGAAAAGGGTTTTTCATGAGACGGGAAATGAAAACTATTAGCCCCACACGAGGTTTGTGAATAAGTGATTGTCTGATAATGAGCAAGGAATATCCGTCTTTCTGCTAAACAGGATGTATTGAACTCATAATTCATTAGACACTTTTTATGAATGTCAACTAAATATCGTAAGTAAATTGCTCCCGGGTGTTCAATCATTTGATAACCAGAGTCGTTCTTTGATAAATGATCACTAGATAAATAATCACTATGAGTCAGACTCAATAGAATTTGATCAATCCCTTTTTCTGTCGTTAAGGTGGAGAACTGAACCAAAAATTCTCGTTCTTCATCATCAATCGAATCACTGTTCGCAACCCAGGATTCCATTTTATCATCAATCCAATCACTGTTCACGTTTTTTCTTTTTCTTATCAATGAATAGATCTCTTTACTTGTATGACTTAGATGTCTCGTATTTCTCGAAAAAGTGATTCGATTGGTGGGATTTGGTATGATACTTATGAGATCGATGAAATTGATATTCAAATATTTCTTCTTAGAACGGATTGATTTGACCCCATAAGCGGGATCACCACCCAATAGCATGTTGCCGCCAGAAACAGAACCCCGGATTTCTTCTAGAGAATCTCCTAATTGTTCCAGAGCAACTAGAAACAGATTCTTTAACCAGAAAGAATTCAGTTCAGATGTAGGATACCTATCCAGAAGTTTTCGCAACTCAATCATGTATGGTGGAATCATCAAAGATTTGACCTTTTCGAACTCTGTCTGTAACTCACTAGAGGCTCGGCAAACAAAGAGAAGATGTGTACGAACGAGATATCCAACAAGAAGAAGAAGGAAAAGGCTTGAATAGAGGAACTCATGAACATTTGGCAATCTCAGATGTGTCGATATCAATGGTGACTCATTATTTCGATGAATCATTTCTTCGAACATAAGAAAATTATGTAAACACTTTCTCGAAATTTCGCTTATCAGATTCCATTGTCGAAGACACCCTTTTTTCTGAAGAATTCGCCATGATATATCTGATCCATACATAATATCATGAAAAATGGATACAAATTTTGGACTGTTACTTAGTATCGACAATAGGTCTGAAAAAGTATCTAAAAATAAAAAATTTAGATATTTGTACCCTGCCGAAGTAAGGAACCATGGCATATATGTTTGGAATATATTCCATTTTGAGAGAGTTGAAAAAGCACTATCTCGTTGAAAGGTTCTATACATCTGCCCTTTCTCAACGCATTTCTTTAGACAAAGACTCCGTTTTTTCCTATTTTCGGATGGTAAATCTTTCTCAGAACATGGAGTGTGAATCAAACTCATGTTTGAATTGAAATTGAGATACTGATGCAAGTTCTTCCCTTCTGAATCAGATAGATTCAGATCTGAAAGAGGTTGACAATAAGTTCTTTCAAAATGGACTATTTCTCCCTCTGTTAGAGGTGTTCCAGAAATGTCTGCGATCGAATAAAAAGCTCTACGAACGAATGGATCGGATCGAATTGGAAAATGGAAATATTTGTACAAGTTATACGTTTCGTCACCACTTTGTGGAGAATCCTTAGGTATGAATATGTTAGATACCTGTGACTCGATTGGTGAAATAGTATCTCTCTCCAAAAAAGCATGTTTTTTTTTACCGCCGCACAAATCAAATATTTTGTTGCGAATGAACAAGATATTGAGGAATTGTCCATACG